CAGGAACTACTAATCAAGCGAGACCAAAATTCTTTAGGTTGGAGTGTTCTGGTAAAAGGGAGGGTGGGATTCCTAATTCTTCAGAACGGAATCGAATCATATGTACGGGTCTTTGTAATCTCAGATATACGGCCATTCTCGACGAGAATTCTGATTTATTGGCAAAGCGGCGAAGGAATAGATTCATCATCCCACTCCAAGCGATTCAAGAACGCGAGAATGAACTAACACCCTCTTTGGGGATCTCAATTGAAATACCGAGCAATGGGATTTTCCGTAAAAACAGTATTCTTGCATATTTCGATGATCCGCAATATAGAAGAAAGCACTCGGGAATTACTAAATATGAAACAATCGAAATGCAGTCAATCGTTAAAAAAGAGGATTTCATTGAGTATGGGGGAGTCACGGAATTAAAGCCAAAAGACCCAATAAAAGTCGATCGATTTTTTTTTATTCCCGAGGAAGTGCATCTCTTACCCGAATCTTCTTTGATACTGGTACGAAACAATAGTATTATTAGAGGAGATACACCAATCACTTTAAAGACAAGAAGCCGAGTAGGCGGGTTAGTCCGAGTGGAGATAAAAAAAAATCGAATTGAACTTCGAATCTTTTCTGGAGAGATCCATTTTCCTGGAAAGACAGCAAGGATCTCCCAACATAGTGGCGTTTTGATACCACCAAGAACAGGAAAGAGAAATTCCAAGGAAAACAAAAAATGGCTCTATATCCAACGGCTCACACTTAACAAGAGAAACTATTTTGTTTTAGTTCGACCTGTAATCACATATGAAATAACGGATGGGATAAATTTAGTAAGACTTTTACCCCCGGATATACTGCAAGAAAGGGATAATGTACAACTTCACATTGTCAATTATATCTTTTATGGAAACGGCACGCTAATTCGGGCAAGTTCGGAGACAGGTATTCAATTAGTTCGGACTTGTTTAGTATTGAATTGGGACCAAGACAAAAAAAGTTCTTCTAGCGACGAGGCCCGTGCTTCCTTTGTTGAAATAAGGACAAATGGTTTGATTCAAGATTTTCTAAGAATCGACTTAGCAAAATCGCCTATTTCGTATACTATCAAAAGGACTGATCTATCGGGTTCAGGGTTGATCTCCGAGAGTGAATCAGATTGCACCAGGATCAACCCCTTTTCTTCCATTTATTCCTATTCCAGAGCAAGGATTCGAGAATCCCTTACCCAACATCAAGGAACTATCCATACGTTGTTGAATCAAAATAAGGAATGCCAATCTTTGATAATTTTGTCAGCATCCAATTGTTCTTGTTCGCGACTAGGTCCATTCAACGATGTAAAGTCTCCTGATGTGATAAAAGAATTCAGTCACAAGAACCCCCCAATTTCAACTAGGAAATTGTTGGGTCCTTTAGGAACAGGCCTTCAAATTGCGAATTTTTATTCATTTTCACATTTAATAACTTCTAATCAGATCTTGGTAACTAACTATTTCCAACTTGACAATTTGAAACCGACTTTTCAAGTACTTCAATATTTTTTAATGGATGAAAATGGGAAAATTGTGAAGCCCGATCCGCGCAAGAACATCATTTTGAATCCATTTGATTTAAATTGGGATTTTTTGCACTACACTTGTTGTGAAAAGTCATCTACAATCATTAGTCTTGGGCAGTTTATTTGTGAAAATGTACGGATAGCCAAAAAAGGACCGCATCTAAAATCGGGTCAAGTTCTAATTGTTCAAGTTGACTCTGTAATAATACGATCCGCTAAGCCCTTTTTGGCTACCCCAGGGGCAACTGTGCGTGGTCATTATGGGAAAATGCTTTCTAAAGGAGATACATTAGTTACATTTATCTATGAAAAATCAAGATCTGGTGATATAACGCAAGGTCTTCCAAAAGTGGAACAGGTGTTAGAAGTGCGTTCAATTGCTTCAATATCAATGAATCTCAAAAAGAGGGTGGAGGGTTGGAACAAATGTATAATAAGAATTCTGGGAATTCCTTGGGGATTCTTGATTGGTGCTGAGCTAACTATAGTGCAAAGTCGTAACTTTTTAGTTAATAAGATCCAAAAGGTTTATCGATCCCAGGGCGTGCAGATACATAATAGGCATATCGAAATTATTGTCCGTCAAATAACCTCCAAAGTGTTGGTTTCAGAAGACGGACTGTCTAATGTTTTTTTACCCGGAGAACTCGTTGGATTGTTGCGAGCGGAACGAATGGGACGCGCTTTGGAAGAAGCGATCTGTTACCGAGCTGTCTTATTGGGAATAACCAGAGCGTCTCTGAATACTCAAAGTTTCATATCTGAAGCGAGTTTTCAGGAAACTGCTCGAGTTTTAGCAAAAGCGGCTCTCCGGGGTCGTATCGATTGGTTGAAAGGCCTGAAAGAGAACGTTGTTCTGGGGGGAATGATACCGGTTGGTACTGGATTCAAAGGCAAAGGATTAGTGCACCCTCCAAAGCAACATAAGCATCTTCCCTTGGAAATAAAAGAGAAGAATCTATTCGAGGGGGAAATGAGAGATATTTTAGTTCACCACAAAACCTTATTTGATTCTTTCCTTTCAAAGAATTTCCACGATACATCAGAACAATCATTTCTAGTATTTAATGATTCCTAAGAGCAGATTAGCCCTTTTGAGTTTAAAAGGATCGATATTTGGATTTGATCCAGTCATTTGATCCAGTCATTTGATTTGGTAAGAGTAATCAAAATAATAACGAATAGAAAAGAAGAACGGCTTGGCCCTGTCTTTCGGGCCAATCTCTGGTAGAAGGGAAGGTTCCATCGGAACACTTTTTTTTCAGGGTACCTCGTCTCTTTTTGTTTTTTTCAACAAACAAAAAGAGGGAGGAGTGTGGGGAGAAATGACAAGAAGATATTGGAACATAAATTTGGAAGAGATGATGGAAGCGGGAGTTCATTTTGGCCATGATATTCGAAAATGGAATCCTAAAATGGCACCTTATATCTCTGCAAAGCGTAAAGGTAGGCATATTACAAATCTTATTAAAACTGCTCGTTTTTTATCAGAAACTTGTGATTTGGTTTTTGATGCAGCCAGTAGGAAAAAACAATTCTTAATTGTTGGCACTAAAAAAAAAGCAGCTGATTCAGTATTACGGGCTGCAATAAGGGCTCGGTGTCATTATGTTAATAAAAAATGGCTCAGCGGGATGTTAACGAATTGGTCGACTACAGAAACGAGACTTCAGAAGTTTAGAGACTTGAGAACCAAACAAAAAACAGGAAGATTGGATCGTCTTCCAAAAAGAGATGCGGCCATCTTGAAAAGACAATTATCTCACTTGCAAAGATATCTTGGCGGGATTAAATATATGACAGACTTACCCGATATTGTAATCATCGTTGATCAGCACGAAGAATATACGGCCCTTCGGGAATGTATCACTTTAGGAATTCCAACAATTTGTTTAATCGATACAAATTGTGACCCCAATCTCGCAGATATTTCGATTCCAGCGAATGATGATTCTATCTCTTCCCTCCGATTTATTCTTAACAAATTAGTATTCGCAATTCGTGAGGGCCGTTCTGAGTCTCTAATAAATCCGTAATTAATAAGAAGAAAAAGAACTTATGTCGTTTCGGAACCCTCATAGATTTATCGAATCGCTTACTATTTCTGAATCTCAAAAACGAGATAAAAAGAACTGGGCATAGAGTGTGATTAGTTGGTATTCCAAATATACGATTCAAGTAGTTAAGTCAAGAAAAAGATGGTTGAATCAAAATAATTGCGTTTAAAGTTTTCTTTTTGTCAGAGAGCAATATGAATCTTTTATCAGGTTCCACCAACATACTAAAAGGGTTATACGAGATATCCGGTGTGGAAGTAGGCCAACATTTCTATTGGAAAATCGGGGGTTTCCAAGTTCACGGCCAAGTACTGATTACTTCTTGGGTTGTAATTGCTATCTTATTAGGTTCCGCTGCGCTAGCTGTTCGGAAACCACAAACCATTCCGACCGGCGTTCAGAATTTCTTCGAATATGTCCTTGAATTCATTCGAGATGTGAGTCAAACTCAAATTGGAGAAGAATACGGTCCTTGGGTTCCTTTTATTGGAACTATGTTTCTCTTTATTTTTGTTTCTAATTGGTCGGGCGCTCTTTTACCTTGGAAAATCATACAATTACCTCAGGGGGAGTTAGCCGCACCCACGAATGATATAAATACTACGGTTGCTTTGGCTTTACTCACGTCAGTGGCATATTTCTATGCGGGTCTTACTAAAAAAGGGTTAGCTTATTTCGGGAAATATATTCAACCAACTCCAATCCTTTTACCTATTAACATCTTAGAAGATTTCACAAAGCCCTTATCACTTAGTTTTCGCCTGTTTGGAAATATATTAGCTGATGAATTAGTAGTTGTTGTTCTTGTTTCGTTAGTACCTTTAGTGGTTCCTATCCCTGTCATGTTCCTTGGATTATTTACAAGTGGTATCCAAGCTCTTATTTTTGCAACTTTAGCCGCGGCTTATATAGGTGAATCCATGGAGGGCCACCATTGACTAGTTTTTGAAAGAGTCTTTTTTAGCTTCGACGAAGGCAATATAGGCGCGGCTCAAACTAATCGACTTTGAAAAAACAATATCTATACCTACACTATATACGATTTAGAGTAATAGCAAAAAAGATTAGGCTATTGAACAGAGAATTGTAAAAAAAAGGAAAGAGATCGAAAAGATCTTTTGCCAAAAATTAGCCTTTGGTCCACTTATATCGATATCTCCCTTCAATGAATATTTTTTCTATGGGTTGACCAATCCCAATCGTCAACTAGAATGATTTCCTTTTCAATTGATTTGATTCAACGAGGGGCCCAAAAATTTGTAATAAATACGAAATGGAATGAACTTTGATCAATCACTTTTTACGCAATGAGTCGGTACGAATCAATTTGTCCTTTTTGATTGTATCCACGCAGGATCATGATAAAGAGCGGGAAAGAAGAATTTACAAAAACGGAATTTCTAAAAAATCAAAAATGGGCTGGTTCGAAGAGGGGATCAAATTGAATGGCGCTAAGCCAACTCTTGTGGCTGTTTCGACGAATGATTCTCAAATCTGATTGGCTCTAAGATGGATGAAGGGTTGGTTTCCATTAGGAAAGAAATACGTGTATATGGTATATTAGCTAGTTCGATAGGAATTAACGATCGATCTAATTTGACCTCCGAATGTGAATTTATGCGGAGAGTCTCCTATGCGAAGTTCGTAGTTATTTCGACTGGCTGAATCGTAGCGAGGGAAGAATTAAATCATAATTCATTGGGTGAGTGTATCATTAACCATTTCTTTTTTTGGGACGAGGAACTTATCATGAATCCACTGATTTCTGCCGCTTCCGTTATTGCTGCTGGATTGGCTGTAGGGCTTGCTTCTATTGGACCTGGAGTTGGTCAAGGTACTGCTGCGGGCCAAGCAGTAGAAGGTATCGCAAGACAGCCGGAGGCGGAGGGGAAAATACGAGGTACTTTGTTACTTAGTCTAGCTTTTATGGAAGCTTTAACAATTTATGGCCTGGTTGTCGCATTAGCCCTTTTATTTGCGAATCCTTTTGTTTAATCTTAGAAATATGAAAACCTTTTTTTTCATTTTGGATTGCCTTTTCCTTCGGCTTTGCTTTTTCAAATTCTATCAAGATTTCATTCTTACAATTCCTCATTCGTTGAAAAAATAACCCGCGGGAAGGGCTGATTTGCAGATGAGGAGTTAGTATGCCGACTCGCTTTCAGCCTTCCCTTTTGTAGTCCAAAAAGGCCCTTTTTAGGAAGGGTTGCAGCGGGGAATTCAGAATTGATTCGAAAATCAAATCGATTTTCGAGTCGATTTCGAAATAGGACGAAATGGGAAAATAAGAATGATTATCCTCTTGATTAGTTGCGTCAGTACCCAACCAAGATCCCCCCATAGAAAGGGGGCGAAGTGATACAAAGTGATACAAAAAGACTTCTGTTCGATTTTTGAGTCTATCTATAAGAGGAGATCATATGAAAAATGTAACCGATGCTTTCCTTTCTTTAGGCCACTGGCCATTCGCCGGGAGTTTCGGGTTTAATACCGATATTTTAGCAACAAATCCAATAAATCTAAGTGTAGTGATTGGGGTATTGATCTTTTTTGGAAAGGGAGTGTGTGCGAGTTGTTTCTTTCAAGAATAGGCTGGATCCAACCAGCTGTACTTTTTTCGTTAGAACTAGGAACGAAAGGTGCATGAACTTGCGAATTCCTTCTAAATAAATGAAAAAATTCAGAAATCATAGGGAAGAACCATAGCATTTCGTAATTCATTGGTCAATAGACTTTGATTCTCTATCACCTAATAATGTGGGATCAGTAACATGGTTAAAGCTAAATCATTTGAAGTCCAGACGGAGCATGGTATTCTTTCTACCCCTATTAATATATATATGTAAATATATAGATGACTTCAAAAAAATCATTTTATTGCTATAGAACACTCATATCGATAAACTGATTGAAACTACTTATTGGATTTGATTCCCTTTTTAGACAATGCTGAATGGACAACCTATCTATTATTGTGTCTTAAAGTAAGAAACCGTTTTTGGATTGCAAAAAGAAAACTAAACAACTTTGCTGACAATTACATAGTTTTTGTTTGGTCAGAAGAGTCCTCCGAATCTTTTTGTCTTGGATTCGTGATTCCTTTCAAAAATTTTTTCTTTTTGAATATGACGAGAGAATAGAGGATAGGCTCATTACATTCAAAAAAAGATATATGAATGTACCATACAAAATACATAATTGAAGTAATTGAGCGTGAGAGCCAAATGAATCGAAAGATTCATGTTTGGTTCGGGAAGGGATCATGGAAATTTTGAAAGGAATGGAAATAATCTACTTTCATTAAGTGATTTATTAGATAATCGAAAGCAGAGAATCTTGAATACTATTCGAAATTCAGAAGAATTACGCGAGGGCGCCATTGAACAGTTGGAAAAAGCCCGGGCTCGCTTACGTAAAGTAGAAATAGACGCAGATCAGTATCGAGTGAATGAATACTCTGCGATAGAACGGGACAAATTGAATTTGATTAATTCCATTTATACGACTTTGGAACAACAAGAAAATAACAACAAGGAAACTCTTCGTTTTGAACAACAAAGGGCGATTAATCAAGTCCAACAATGGGTTTTACAACAAGCCTTACAAGGAGCTTTAGGAACTCTGAATAGTTGTTTAAACAATGAGTTACATTTACGTACCATCAGTGTTAATATTGGCATATTGGGGGCAATGCAAGAAATAACTAATTAATCCTTCTACTGTCTCCTATAGGCATTATTTTTTCTTTTTATTTTCTAATTAGAATTAAGAAAGACGCATGGTAACCATTCGAGCCGACGAAATTAGTAATATTATACGCGAACGTATTAAGCAATATAATAGAGAAGTAAAGATTGTAAATACCGGTACCGTACTTCAAGTAGGCGATGGCATTGC